TACGTTTTATCTGCATAGCGGCTCATTAAGGAACAAGAAATTGGATTTACCTAGTGAGTATAGTATAGGTAAAATGGGTTTATTGATATTGGATTTTGATTTTCAAAATATCAATGGAATGAATTATTTCAAAACCGATTCTAATTGAATTGATCCTCATCCTAACCGAAATTCATTTGATTGATACATGTATGCACCAATTCAAAACATAGATACAAGATTTTTCATCGAATCGTTGATAAATGGATTCAATTTGTCTCTCAACCAAATTCTTATCGAAAAACCATTTTTCAATAACTTGTTGATCCCTATCCCTCTTCCCGGATTTCCAGATTGATTCTCGTTTTTTAATTTCCCGGCTTAGTGTGAGATATAAATATGCTCACCGAATCCTTCTTAACTCTTAACAATGAATGAAAGTGAAAGAAATGAAGTTTAACCCCCTCGCCTTTTCTTTTCCGGCAAACCAATCATTCCCCGAAAGGCTCCTATCTCCCTTTCGTATTACTTTTTTTTTTCTATTTTTAGAATTATAGAGTGGGGATTGGAATGAACAATTTAAAAATGAAAATCATGAATCAAAAAAATTCTATGGAATTATGAAAGACGGAAAGATCCTTCTGATCGAGTCATATCATTCCATTATATTGACAATTTCAAAAAACTGTTCATACTATGAACATAGTATAATGGCGGTCGGGCAAGTATGCCCCCATCGTCTAGTGGTTCAGGACATCTCTCTTTCAAGGAGGCAGCGGGGATTCGACTTCCCCTGGGGGTAGGGTTAGGGTATAGGGTACTACGAAAGGAAGTTGATCGTGGATTATCAATAAGGACTAAAATTGATTTTTCCTGGGTCGATGCCCGAGCGGTTAATGGGGACGGACTGTAAATTCGTTGGCAATATGTCTACGCTGGTTCAAATCCAGCTCGGCCCAATAATTCGCCGATCCACCATGAAATGATGTAACCGTTTGTTGTTCTCCGGAAATGCCCAACAAACTTTGATACACAAGAATAAAAATCTGCTACATCCCTACCACTATTTATTTTATTACGTATTTTTTCCACAAATTCAGATCTTGCTAATGATCTAGATTCATATCAAGATCTGTAAGTATAAAGTCTAAATAAAAAAGAGACTCTTTTTTATTTTCATTGATTTATTGAAAGATTGATTTTCAATCGATTTGGAAATAACAAACAGATTACTAGTAATCCGTGTAGATCTCGCTAAAGTGCATATTGATATAAATATCAATATATCAGTCCAGCCTCTGCCAGTTAGAACAAGACAATTCTAATCTAAAATCAAAATAGAAAAGGTTTGAATGAAATCGTAAGAATATCTATGCTGTACACTTTTTTTCCTGGGATTGTAGTTCAATTGGTCAGAGCACCGCCCTGTCAAGGCGGAAGCTGCGGGTTCGAGCCCCGTCAGTCCCGATGGATAGAAATCCAATAAAAAAATACATCAATTCATTTCTTCTGTGAAAGGGAGTCAAAATAACAAACATAATCTCATTCCTAACAGGGATCTCTCTTTTTTTCGTTTCACATTTCTCATCAAACCAATAGGGTAATTTCCATTTCTTCAACTAATACTGATTGATAGAAAAGAAACATATGTAGATTAGGACAATTATTAGTAGCGTCGTATTCAGGATTCCAAGAGAAAGAGATACCGTACTACTAGACCTGGCTTTTTCGATTCCTCCCGATCTGTATAATGAAATAGAGTACTAGAGTACTATAGAATATAGAGTACTATAGAATATGTTTACAGCGAACACACACAAATGGAATTTGCACGATACAAAAAAAGGAGTTCCTTTGATTTTGATAGAACACTTTAGGATTCAAAGTTTATCCTTTTCTGGCTCCGATTTTGTATAACCTCAAGTACTAAGTACCAATTTCAATTCCTAATTATTTGCATTTTAAACAATCTATCTCATTCCAATTTCACACTGAACTTTTGATATATGTTTATCCTATTACTAATCGAAGGATGAGAATATTCAAAAAAAAGTAAAGGAATTTTGGATTGTATCAGAAATAAATTTTTGAATTTGGTATGGATAAAAGATCTTCCTATGTTATACTATTCAATTCTTGACGATGAATCGATTTGATAGTTCAGATATTGTTATTCATGATATTGATCCGATTCGATATCATCGAGATGTAATTTATACCGTTGAATTTACCGACGAAAGATTTATCATCTCTATGGGATTAAATCCCGAGTTATTGCGAATTAAAGAGAAATCTAACGATGAGATTATGGAAGTAAATATTCTCGCATTTATTGCTACTGCACTGTTCATTCTAGTTCCTACTGCCTTCTTACTTATAATTTACGTAAAAACGGTAAGTCAAAGTGATTAATTTGACTTAAACTTTACTTCTTAGTTCTTATCAATGCAATGATGGAAGAAAAAATGAAAAAGGATTTCAATTTTGCGTCTTACTCTTAAATGAAATGATCGGACTAGAATCAGCAGTATTCTATGAAATCTGATAGTATGGTAGAAAGAAATAGATTTGATTTCTTTCTACCATACTATCTATTATTGTATATTGTATTGTAGTGTATAAAGTTTTACTCTATAAAGATAGAGGTTTAATATGAATCGATTTACAATATATATCTTCAGATAGATAGAATATCAATCACATATATGTAATGCACATAGCGTCCCAATTTTTTTGTTTCATCTATTTGATTTGTATTGGTTCCAATCAATCTGAAATAATCAAAAGGCAACATTTTTTTTGTCCGATTCGAATTTATAAATTTCTGATTCTTTTCAAGACCAATCCCGGTATCATATTAAAAAAAAATCAAATAATCTTTTGATCTAGGGGTTCTATGGGAAACTTTTTCCTATTTCAAAAATATTATAGTAAAACCCAACAGATTTTTAACGTTTGAACCATGATATGAAATGAAAACATAAATCCAATTTCGAAACTCAAATAAAAAAAAACCAAATAATAAAACAAGTGATAAGCACGTAATATGTGACTCCCCTAAGGCAACGGCAATATCTTATTATGTGTAGTATCTCCTTAGACAACTACTATGTCTATTTTGTTTCCTATAGAAAGTGTGTATCCGCGCTTAATAACTAATAAAAAAACGGATTTCTTTTCTCTTTGAAAAAAATGAAAAAAAAAAAAGGGGTGGATAAAAAAATAAATAAAAAACGGGTTCCGCGGTTCCTCATTGTCCATATATAACTTTGGTAAGAGCCAGTTCATCGAAATTTTAGAAAGAATAAAGAATTTGGTTGGAATAAGTTTCCGATTATTTGTATTACCTTGACTTTCAAAATACGAACATGGGAAAAAGTCAAATATTTGTTTAATTGAAAGAGTATTTTCTATTTCTATATTATCCATAGAATACATTATTCCATTCGAATACACTATAATTCCAAAATGCAGATATTTTTGAATTCCATTTAGAAATTGAATTAATGAATTAATTTAAATTAAATAGATTAAATAGAAAAATCAAATTTCAGAACCCATCTATAAAACAATGGATACAGTTTGATTTGAGTTTTTTCCCTCAACTCAATTAGTAATATTTTTAGAGTCCACTTCTTCCCCATACTACGAGGGAAAGGGAAAATGTAAAGACTACCATTAAAGCAGCCCAAGCGAGACTTACTATATCCATGTAAATTATGTCTCCTATTTCTATCAATATGAAGGAATTATTTCATTTTTTTATTGTTCACTAATAATAAATATTTATTGTTCACTAATAATAAATAATAGTGGAATCACTAGCACAGAGTCAAAAAGGGATTCTGGCCTAACATCATTGACAAAAGAATCCAATAAATCCAATTATAACATCTAACAAGTTCTTATATGATTTCTAGTATAATCAGAAAACATTAAGTAGAAACAAAATATCCGGAGCCACCCTTGGAAGTATTAAGGGAATGAATGTTACTAAGAGGTAGGAAGAATAAGACCTATACTTTATTTTGATTTTGTTGTCCTTGATTTCATTAAGTAAAAAAAAAATATATAGAATCAAGATAGATCACTTCGCATACTCTTATTTCCATTTAATCTAATCCTTACCGTCTCCCGATTGTCTCTGTAAAACAATGGGAAGACAGCCGAATAAATTCTTTCACTAGGGGTTGCCGAAAAGAAAGAATTCTTTTTTCTTTATTAATTCAATTTAAATTTCGAAAATATTATTAAAAAATTAAAGAATAAATATTTCTATTTCATTTTTCAATTTATTAGAATGTTGAAATATTGAATTATTTGAATAAAATGGAATATGAATATAATATTGAATATAATATTATTTAGAATATTATTTAATATTAATAATTAATATTTTTTTTTAATAAAAAATATAGAATTTCTATATTAATTTCGATATTCATTTCGATATTTATATATTAGTATTAGTATTAGAATTTCTAATTTTTTAGAATTCAAAATGAATTTTTTTCTTTAATATAATATATATAAATTTAATATAATATATATAATTAGATAATTAGAAATTTATTAAAATTCTAAATTTCTTAAATAAGAATCTAATATGAATTAGAAATTGAATTTCATATTTTTCATTTATTTATTTGAATTTCAATTTAATATATTAATATTTAGATTCTAAATAGATTTTTATATTCTAATTCTAAATAGATTCTAAATAGAAAAAGAAATAATAATAAAAAAAACAAAAGAAAGCCAATTAGCTATTCAATCTAACTAATATTGAAGCCGGAGTGCTTATATACTTTCAGGAATCTATATACAAAGTTTTTTTCGCCCCTTCCCCAACGAAAAATGGAATTCGATTCCCTGTCCGATCTATATCTATCCCTATCCAATCTAATTCAAGACCCAGTCAGTAGACAGATACTACATTAGTAGTGGAGTGGAAGGACTATCATATCAAGATTTACCGATCCCTTTTCACTACTTCACTACTAGAATATTTTTTGAATTCT